TTGCATGTATATACTATCATATAGAATATGATAGTATGAAAGAAAAGATTAATTATGTATGTTCAATTGTAATCGATCGCAATTGATTACTTTTTACTGTTCAGAAGAAAAAGTAATAGGTAGGGATGACAGGATTTGAACCCGTGACATTTTGTACCCAAAACAAACGCGCTACCAAACTGCGCTACATCCCTTTCAATTGGTCTACAGTGTCATTGTAGAGAATCCCTGTCTTGTTTTCCAATATTTTGATTTATTTCCTAATTATTTCCTAATTTGATATAAACAAATTCTATTGCCATTTCTTCTTTTTTGTTTCATATCATATCATATAACATACATACCATACAATAATAAAAATAATTATATACGCATGAAATAAATATGAAACCCACCGTAAAAAAATAAATATTTTTAGATAATATTGAGGCGGAAAGGGACATATTCTTTTTTTAGAACAAAAAAAAGAATATCTACCGAATTTTTGTAAATTTCAATTTAAATTAGAGAGTTCGTGCACAATATAAGCGGAACTATATAGACATCTAATCATATATGTATTACCATTATATAGTACAAATTACTATAAAGAAGGAGTTTTTAAAATGAGAGATCTAAAAACATATCTCTCCGTGGCACCAGTAGTAAGTACTCTCTGGTTCGGGTCTTTAGCGGGTCTATTGATAGAGATCAATCGTTTATTCCCAGATGCGTTGATATTCCCCTTTTTTTCATTCTAGTGATTAACCCATTCTAGTTGTTAACCCGGGAAGGGGTGAAGAAGATTAGAGTTACAATCAAATATCTGTGACTAATCCTCTCCCCTTATCTTTTTTTTTTTATTCTAATAAAAAAAAGTTAGAAAAAGAAAAGCGAAAGAATAAAAGAGGATTCAACCTCAGTCAAACTCGGACTTGGGCCTAGGCTCCAATTAAATTAATAAACGAGTGCTACCGGAAATAAAAATTGGATGGCTAGCACAAAAATATAATACAAGATACTGAAATGAAAAATGAAATACTGTACTGATATTCTCAATTTTGAAATCCTTGTATTACTTATTATTACTAGAATATGATTGCAACGAAATCTTTCATCATTTTAGCAACTTCTGCTTTTTTCGTTCCTTTTTTCTTTTCGTCATTTTGTTTTGGATCTGAAAATCAAATAGTTGCGTAAATCAAAAATACAAAGGAGGTTCATGGCCAAGGGTAAAGATGCCCGAGTAACGGTTATTTTGGAATGTACTAGTTGTGTTCGAAACATTTCTAATAAAGAATCAATGGGGATTTCCAGATATATTACTCAAAAGAATCGACACAATACACCTAGTCGACTGGAATTGAGAAAATTCTGTCCCTGTTGTTACAAACATACGATTCATGGGGAGATAAAGAAATAGATCCGTCTGTGTGTAACCCTCCCATTCCAAGGAAAATAAAAAATGACATATAGAAAATAGATTTTTCTATTCAAAAAAAAAAAATAAATCCTATTTCAATCGGATCAAAAAAACCGATTTACAATTAAGAAATAGGATTTTCGGGATAAGGAATAAACAAACCATGGATAAATCAAAGCGACTCCTTCTTAAATCCAAACGATCTTTTCGTAGGCGTTTGCCCCCGATTCAATCGGGGGATCGAATTGATTATAGAAACATGAGTTTAATTAGTCGGTTTATTAGTGAACAAGGAAAAATATTATCTAGACGAGTAAATAGATTGACTTTAAAACAGCAACGATTAATTACTATTGCTATAAAACAAGCTCGTATTTTATCTTTGTTACCTTTTCTTAATAATGAAAAACAATTTGAAAGAAGCGAGGCAATCGCTAGAACTGTTGGTCTTAGAACCAGAAATAAATAAAACAAGCTTACCCTTCAATTGAATAAAAATGAAAATCTAAACGCTATCAATCTTTTTTTTTTATTGAGCATCTTTGTTCATTTTGACAATTTGATGATATTTATCATACTAATTTCTACTCTACCTTCCCGGCGTTCATTCTGCAGGGAACTCCATTTAAACTATTCCGATGGATTCTTTCCACTCTTCTTATTTTGTAATCTCATTTGAAATCATATAAAGACAATTCCTATTTAATATAGCGATTTGTGCAAGTATTTTACGATTAAGAAGCAACTGCTTCTTGTACAGATTGTGCATTAATTCACTATAATTATAGTATACTTTACTGTCTCGAACTACTGCATTTATTCGAGCGATCCATAAATGGCGAAAATCCCTTTTTTTCCTAACTCTATCCCGATAGGATGAAATCAAAGCTCTTAGTTTCTGTTGAGTAATAGTTCGAGTAAGTCTTGAATGAGCCCCTCGAAAACTTGATGCAAATAAACGCATTTTTGTTCTACGTCTCCGAGTTATATATCCTCGTTTAATTCTGGTCATTGAATAAAAAAACTTTGATGAATAACTAATTGATTTCTGTTCTTTCAGTTATTCCTTTCCTAGTCTATTAATAACAAAACGGATTTTTCCAATGTATAAAAAAAAATTCCAATGGCTTTTGCTACTATAACCTTCCCGACCACTATTTTTTTTTTTCTTTTTTGGGGAGGCATTTCATTTCATAATAAAAAATTGTATTGATATTGTGATACTAAGTATCAAAAAAACATAGTAAAGGTAAATAAAAAAAAATAGAAATGGATAAAGAAATAGTGGTTTCCATCGTTTCTATGGTTAGTTCTTAAACGGTGAGGTCCTCTCTATACACCGGAGCTCATTTTTTTCTATTGTTAACTTGTACAGTTCACGTTCTTTGGCTCTACCCATGAATTATCGTTCTTTCACAATGAGATTTACCTATGCAGTAACGGTATTTTTTAATTATGAAGATTCGCGGGGTAGCTAACCCTCTTAGTCCGTTTTTGCAAGAAGAAGGGTATAATATAATCCTTCTGTTAAATAGGATTTCCTCCGCGTAATGGATAAGCATTTATTACCCATGGGGAATTCTTTCTCATCTTAAATTAAAAATGGAGGTGATTGGATTTGCACCAATATAAACCATAAATTTGATACACAATAAAGGGTACGAGAAATCTTTTTTTTTTTAGTTTTAGATAGTGAATGTAGCTCTTCCATTCTATCCTATTCATTCACTGGTATTGATCACTGATACTGGAAAAATACTTTCTTTTGTCCCTTCCAGGCGATCGGAACGAGTCGCACATACACCCTAGTACATGTTCCTCGACGCTGAGGACATCCCCCAAGGGCGGGCGATTTGGTGACATTTTTGATTGGCTGTCTTGTGTTTCTAATAAGTTGTTTAATAGTTGGCATGTTGAATCATATACTTAATGAATTGGTTTAGATCGATCCTAACCGGATGATTATGAATTAGTTCTAAATTCTATATTAATAATTAATAGTATTAATAATACTAGATTAATTAATAGAAAATATTCTATTAAACCCAGTAAGAAGATAAAATATCAAATTGGGGATTTGCATAAACTAACTTCTTTCTATTTTTTATTCAACGGCTACAAGATCAACAATTCCATGAGCTTGGGCTTCTGTTGCTGACATAAAAACATCCCTTTCCATGTCTTCGGATATAACCCATAAGGGTTTGCCTGTTCTTTGTACATAAACTCTTGTAATGCTTTCCCGCAACTTCAGTAGTTCTTCCGCTTCCAAGATAAATTCTCCCGTTTGTGCCTCATAAAAAGAACTAGCGGGTTGATGGATCATTACCCTGATGATTTAATAAATGATTTCTCTATCTCACATGATGAGTTAACGAGAAAAAAGAAAAAAAAAAATGGAAACAACCGTACAGGCATCTTTTGTGCATTGCATACGGCTTCACAATGGAATTCATTTTGACCTTCCATCCAAGGAATAGAAACTATAGGATCTATCCGACCCAGAGGAGTAAATGATCCAATAACCACCCTTCCTTTTATTTTATTTTGAAGTAATTTTCAAATACTATGATGGCTCCGTTGCTTTATTATTTGTCGTCTTTTATTCAGCAATCCCAAAGTTTCTTTTTTTTTTATTTTTTTGTAATTCAAATAACAAATAACTAAAAAAAAAATTATTTATTTATTTGAATATTCTTTCATAACCGAAATATTGTTAAGAGTCTTCTGTTGTGAAAACAAAAAAGTTTGTTACGCTGAAAGAGGGGGGCCCTCGATAGATCAAATAAAATAGGAAATACCCTTTATCTCATACTACTGTTTCGATACATAATCTTAAGGATTTAGAAAAAACAAAAGAATAAAAAAGGGTCTCATATCGAATTCAAAGTGCCATGCTATTATTACTTAATATTCATTTTTTATATGGCGAAGGCATAGTTTTATTTTATTTTTTGTCTCAAATTGAAGTAAAAAAAGCAGTGGCGCCAAGCGTGAGGGAATGCTAGACGTTTGGTAATTTCTCCACCGACTAGAATAAAAGATCCCATTGAGGCGCCTAATCCCATGCATATTGTCTGTACATCAGGTCGCACAAATTGCATAGTATCATAAATAGCTACTCCGGGTATTACCCATCCGCCGGGAGAGTTTATAAATAAATACAGATCTTTGGTATCATCCTCTATACTGAGATATACCATAAGACCAATAAGTTGATTTGAGATCTCGCTATCAACCTCTTGGCCTAAAAAAAGTAATCTTTCTCGATAAAGTCGGTTGATTAGGATAAAATTGTATACCTTAAGAACCGTACATGCACCTTTTGATGCATACGGTTCAACAAAAATTGCGAAAACAAAAAAGAATCAATGTTTAGATTCCCGTCTTTGTTTTTAGTTTAGCGGGATCTTTTTAACTTCTAATGAACGGGTCCTCCTTTTTTGAAGAAAGATTCGTTTTGGCTCCTTTATCTATAATCTATACTATAAAAAAAAACGAATTCATTCAATTTATTGACCTAACTTTTCATTGATGTATTCTTTCATCGAAATAAAATTGAAATTACGATGTAATTTTCTTGTTTCTGAATGGGCTTCTTCACTTCAATTCTTTTAGGTTTATGCTATACTCCGAGTAAAGATACGCCTGATTTGGATTTGCACATATAGGACAAATGCCTAAATACCATGTCTTTTTGCTACGACTTCTTTTTTTTTCATTTATTTTTATGTTTTTTATACCAAATATTCAACGTATTCATCATATGACTCGATTAATTAGGAGTTTTAGATCACTGCTATTTATAACTAAAATATGATACAAGTAGTAATTATCGAATCCATATATTCAAAATTGGGTTTTTTCTAAACGGAGCCTCTATACTTCGTTTTATTGGTCCAACTAAGCAAACCATAAATTTTTCTAATTGATAAGATTAATCTGTATACCCCCTCAAAAAAAAATCTAATTACACTTCACGCTCCAAATTTTTGATAATTCAATCAATCTTTCTTGGGCGAAAGAGAGGATATCTCGATCGGGGGAGAGAATGGGGAAATCCCATATGACCCAATATATCTGACAAGTCGCACTATACGTCAACCCAAGATGCATCTTCCTCTCCAGGACTTCGAAAAGGTACTTGTGGAACACCAATAGGCATAAAATGAAAGAATAAAAATAATTAAGTACTATAGCTCACTTTGATATGGAAGCGTAACCACAGGTTTATTGTCTTAATAAATAAGATTTATCTTTATCAAATTTTCACTTTTTTATTATATTTTATATATAAATTGAATAAGTTCATAAAAAAGTAAGATAGAATAAATAAAGGAAAATTCTTTCGAATAGGTCTTTTTTTTTTGGTATGATGAATAAATCTGTATGCATTCACTCATAGAAAATAGGATCAACTCCGACTCACCATTGCGTATTGGTACTTATCGGGTATAGAATAGATCTGCTTCTTTTTGTTCCTACGAACCGAATTTTTCATTATTACTAAAATAATAGACCAAATAGTAATCCTTTCTCTGAGATAATCCCCTGAAAGGGGGAGGTCCATAGCCTACTACTAGTTTTTTTTAGTGCAATAAAGTTACATAGTGTCTATTTTTCGTTGCTAAAGGGGTATTTCCATGGGTTTGCCTTGGTATCGTGTTCATACCGTCGTATTGAATGATCCCGGTCGTTTGCTTTCTGTTCATATAATGCATACAGCTCTAGTTGCTGGTTGGGCCGGTTCAATGGCTCTATACGAATTAGCAGTTTTTGATCCCTCTGATCCTGTTCTTGATCCAATGTGGAGACAAGGTATGTTCGTTATACCCTTCATGACTCGTTTAGGAATAACCAATTCGTGGGGCGGTTGGAGTATTACAGGAGGGACTATAACGAATCCGGGTATTTGGAGTTACGAAGGTGTAGCCGGAGCACATATTGTGTTTTCTGGCTTATGCTTCTTGGCAGCTATTTGGCATTGGGTGTATTGGGATCTAGAAATATTTTGTGATGAACGTACAGGAAAACCTTCTTTGGATTTACCGAAGATTTTTGGAATTCATTTATTTCTTGCAGGGGTGGCTTGCTTTAGTTTTGGTGCATTTCATGTAACAGGATTATATGGTCCTGGAATATGGGTGTCCGATCCTTATGGATTAACCGGAAGGGTACAATCTGTTAATCCAGCGTGGGGTGTGGAAGGGTTTGATCCTTTTGTTCCGGGAGGAATAGCCTCTCATCATATTGCAGCAGGTACATTGGGTATATTAGCGGGCCTGTTCCATCTTAGTGTTCGTCCGCCCCAACGTCTATACAAAGGATTACGTATGGGAAATATTGAAACAGTCCTTTCCAGTAGTATTGCTGCTGTCTTTTTCGCAGCTTTTGTTGTTGCTGGAACTATGTGGTATGGTTCAGCAACTACCCCCATTGAATTATTTGGTCCTACTCGTTATCAATGGGATCAGGGATACTTCCAGCAAGAAATATATCGAAGAGTGGGTGCGGGCCTAGCCGAAAATCAAAGTTTATCCCAAGCTTGGTCTAAAATTCCGGAAAAATTAGCTTTTTATGATTACATCGGCAATAATCCCGCAAAAGGTGGATTATTCAGAGCGGGCTCCATGGACAACGGAGATGGAATAGCTGTTGGGTGGTTAGGACACCCCATTTTTAAAGATAAAGAAGGGCGTGAACTTTTTGTACGTCGTATGCCCACTTTTTTTGAAACATTTCCGGTTGTTTTGGTAGATGGAGACGGAATTGTTAGAGCTGATGTTCCTTTTAGAAGGGCAGAATCGAAGTATAGTGTTGAACAAGTAGGTGTAACTGTTGAGTTCTATGGCGGTGAACTCAATGGAATTAGTTATAGTGAGCCTGCTACTGTGAAAAAATATGCTAGACGTGCTCAATTGGGTGAAATTTTTGAATTAGATCGTGCTACTTTGAAATCCGATGGGGTTTTTCGTAGTAGTCCAAGGGGTTGGTTTACTTTTGGGCATGCTTCGTTTGCTTTGCTCTTCTTCTTCGGACACATTTGGCATGGTGCTAGAACCTTGTTCAGAGATGTCTTTGCTGGTATTGATCCAGATTTGGATGCGCAAGTAGAATTTGGTGCATTCCAAAAACTTGGAGATCCAACTACAAGAAGACAAGCAGTCTGATATAACATTGCTCGGTTATTTTTTGCCTTTATTTTTGTGATTTGACATAGATAGAATACGGGATAAATCTTGATTTGGATTGCTGCCTTTTTGTTTTTTTGACTTTTGTCTTGAACTTTATCCGGAAAAAATTCCCCAATAAATAGGTATGGAAGCTATAATTGTAAACCGAAATTAAATCTATGGAAGCATTGGTTTATACATTCCTTTTAGTCTCGACTCTAGGAATCATTTTTTTCGCTATCTTTTTTCGCGAACCACCTAAAGTTCCATCTAAAAAGATGAAATGATTTTTCATTATCTCAATTGAAGTAAAGTAAAGAGCCTCCTACTATTGGGAGGCTCTTTACTTTACTTCAACTAGTCCCCATGTTCCTCGAATGGATCTCTTAGTTGTTGGGAGGGTTGCCCAAAAGCAGTATATAAGGCATACCCCGTAAAACTTACAAGTAAACCAGATATAGAGATGGCAACTAGAGTTGCTGTTTCCATTTTTATATAATTTCAAGACCACAATGGATCTATGATAAGATCATTTATTTACAATGGAATGGTATACAAAGTCAACCGATCTCAATCAATACAAAATAGAATTTATGGCTACACAAACAGTTGAGGATAGTTCTAGATCTGGTCCAAGACGAACGATTATAGGGGATTTACTGAAACCATTGAATTCAGAATATGGGAAAGTAGCTCCTGGTTGGGGAACTACTCCTTTGATGGGTGTTGCGATGGCTCTATTTGCGATATTTTTGTCTATTATTTTGGAGATTTATAATTCTTCCATTTTACTGGACGGAATTTCAATGAATTAGATTCGATTTACAAGAACCCCTAAATAACTGTTCAATAGAAATATTCTGGGTCTCTCGTTTTTATCCCACTCTTATTTGGTAGTTCGATCGTGGAATTTTTTTTTTTTTTTTATCTATTTCCGGAATATGAGTGTGTGACTTGTTATAATGGATCCTATGGATACTACAGAAAAAAAAATCTGTCATCTTGATCAAAATGGTTTTATTTCGTTGGATATTCAGTCTAGTCTAGTATCTGGAGCACGCAATATATGAAATAAATTCAAAAACAGTATAACTATGATTCATACTTATTAGACCTCTCGGCCGGAGTCCAAAAAAAGAGTTAGAAGTGATAAATCAACAATTTTTTTTTATTATTAAAGACGTTTCTTTGCATTTATTATTTTCATTATAAAAAATAATTGAATAAGCGATGAACCAAAGGTTCTTACTCAGAGAATTTTTGAACTTTTTTCTTTTGTTTTGGAAGGTTTTATTGACTCATAGTGGTTCTAGTATGAATCTGTGGTTTTAATTGATTCATAGGGTCTTAACAAGAGAATTCCTATCAATAAATAATAAAGAAAACAAGAGTAAAGTCTCATTACACACAAATAAAAATGGGGAAATAGAAGATTCAAGAAGCCCGTAATGATCCATAATATAAACACGAATGAGCTGACTTGATATTTTAGCATTATAACCACAAAGAAAAAATAATATTTTTTTTTCTTTTTATTCTTTCGTATTTTGCGAAAAAATTGACTCAATCATAGGATTAAAAAGTTTTCAATTTTTTATTATAAATATCTGTTACAACCAGTATTTTGGTGTTTTTGTTTGAGCCGTACGAGATGAAATTCTTATATACGGTTCTCAGAGGGGGAGAACCCTCGGTTTACCTATCTCAATAAAGTGTATGATTGGTTTGAAGAACGTCTTGAAATTCAGGCGATTGCAGATGATATAACAAGTAAATACGTTCCCCCTCATGTAAACATATTTTATTGTCTAGGAGGAATTACGCTTACTTGTTTTTTAGTACAAGTAGCTACGGGGTTTGCTATGACTTTTTACTATCGTCCAACCGTTACTGAGGCTTTTGCTTCTGTTCAATATATAATGACTGAAGCTAATTTTGGTTGGTTAATACGATCAGTTCATCGCTGGTCGGCAAGTATGATGGTACTAATGATGATCCTGCACGTATTTCGCGTGTATCTCACTGGTGGCTTTAAAAAACCTCGCGAATTGACTTGGGTTACAGGTGTGGTTCTGGCTGTATTGACAGCATCCTTTGGTGTAACTGGTTATTCCTTACCTTGGGACCAAATTGGTTATTGGGCTGTAAAAATTGTAACAGGTGTACCGGAAGCTATTCCTGTAATAGGATCGCCCTTGGTAGAGTTATTACGCGGAAGTGCTAGTGTCGGACAATCCACTTTGACTCGGTTTTATAGTTTACACACTTTTGTCTTACCTCTTCTTACTGCCGTATTTATGTTAATGCACTTCTCAATGATACGTAAGCAAGGCATTTCTGGTCCGTTATAGAGAATATAAATCATAGAGATTTATCATTAGTTATTTATTACTGGCGGGAGAAAGAATAGTATTTCATTGCTAGA